CATAATGCATGAAAGGATCCTTAAACAACCATAGATTGGCCTGAAAGGCCTTAGCAAAAGCTTCTACAAGTACAAGATGTTCTAGTTTTCCATAGAAATAGATTCGTTCAAGAAGGGTTCCAGAAGACGTTGAATATAAATGAGAAGATTGGTTACGAAGAAAGACGAAGATGGATTCATATTCACATAGATGAGAATTATATAGGACGAAGAAAAACCTTTGATTTCTTTTTGAAAAACAAGAACTGGCTTTATTTGGAGTATTCCAACTACGATACTCATGGAGAAAGAATCGTAATAAATGTAAAGAAGAAGCGTCTTTTACCCAATAGCGCAGAGTTTGAATCAATATTTCCAGATGGGCTGGGTAGGGTATTAATATCTCCAATACATAAATTAAATGTGAAAAATTGTCCTCTAAAAAAGGGAATATTGAATGAATTGATCGTAAATTATGAGATTTAACTATTCCTTTCCTTTCTAGCGAAGATAATAATCGGAGATAAAACGGAATTTCTACAATGACTGCAAATCCTTCTGATATCATTTGAAAAGAAAAATTATTGTTGCGTCCAAAAAATATATTTTGGTTAAAATCATTAGCAAAAAGAATCAAATGCTTCTGTTCATACTGATACATTCGCTCAATTGCACGTTTCACAATTAGTAAACTGAATTTATTATAACCTGCGTTTTCCAAAAAAATGGATCTATTTCTATTTAAACCATGATCATGCGCAAGTGCATAAATATACTCCTGAAAGATAAGTGGATATAAGAAGTAGTGTTGTTGAGATCTATTTAGCTTTAAATATCTTTGGAATTCCTCCATTTGAAATTCTAGTTGAACTAAAGGTAGAGGATTTTGGGGGTTATCAATGAAACATAGTGCGATACAGTCAAAACGAGGTATTATAGTAATAAACGAATAGATACCTCGGATACAGGTAAACTTATCAACGGATTCTCTATCCTCTCTTTTCCATTTAAACGAAAAATGTCTATTCGTATAGGATAACAAAATACTTATAAATCCTTTATTTTTTCAACCTAATCGCTCTTTTGATTTTGGAATTTTTTTATCAATATACTGTTTCTTCTACACACATTTCTCATTTCTATTCCATAATGGAAAATGTCAATAGTTAGGATTCATAAAAAAAAAAAAGAATCCGTTCATGGGATAATCTCTTCCCGTATCAGGCACTAATACATTTTTAACGTCTAATTAAATCGGGTAATCGTTCAAATTAAGAACAGAAGCTCGTTGCTTTTTTCCCTATAATCAATAAATTGAAGCCATTAGGGCTCTATCTCTATCCATTTATTCATCCGACCCAACTTTAAATTGAATTCATTTTGTTCCGTTTCAAAAAAGAACACAAGGGTTTGTACCTATTCGGAAAGAATGAAATATTTCTCAGAAATCTTAGTTGATCCGACATGCTATTTTTTCCATTCATTCCCTTTCAGGATCAGTCGTGGTCTTCCAAACTTTACCGATGGTATGGACGAATCCCTCGCTTCATCCAAATGTGTAAAAGATCCTAGCCGCACTTAAAAGCCGAGTACTCTACCGTTGAGTTAGCAACCCGAATAGAAAAAGTTTATGTAGATACAATCAAAAAGAAAAAGATAGATAAATGTCAAAATTTATAGACCACCTCTTAGTTCTTATGTTATCGACTTTTCAATCAAAACCCCTATTCTTATTATATCTTAGTTCAAATTATATTCTATTAAAGAGAATCCAAGGAATCCCATTATTTGAATAATATAAGGTTATAAGGTAAAAATCAAACCTCTCGGACATAAATAAATTTATCTACTTATCACGATGAATTATATTTGTTCGATACACTGTTGTCAATATAAATTTTGAGAAAAGAATACAACGGAAAAACAAAATAAATTATATTTATTTCAATACTATTAAAAAAATAAAAAAGGGCTTGTGTTGGATTGGCACTATATAGCTGAAAAAGTTTAGATAAAGGAATAAAGAAGGAAGAAGTAGAAAAAATATCAGATTTATATTGATTTATTTTATTCAATCAATAATAAGTAAAAGGAGGATTCCTTGGTTATTACTTATTAGTAGAGTTCCAACGAAAACCGACCAATTGAAGGAACTCCCAGAATTTTCTATTTCTAGGATCAAGCAACTCGGGTTTTGTCGTTCTAGAACATGAGATTTTATAGAAGCAATGAAAAATAGATATGAGTAGAATCCAAAAAGGAAAAAATATAAATACAAAAATTTATAATTTATATAAGAATTACTACCCCTTTCTATTTCTTTATTTCCTTAATTAAATTTTTTTTGATTAGGAACAAGCTACTTAAAAACCTCCGCCTTTTTTAAAAGATCCCGAACAGTTCCTGTGGGCTGAGCGCCCTTTTCAAGGAAATATAGAATAGCAGGAACGTTTAAATAACTTTGATTCTTTATCGGATCATAAAAACCTACGTTCCGAAGATCTCTTCCTTCTCTTCGGGATCGAACATCAATTGCAACGATTCGATAGACGGCTCATTGGGATAGATCTAAGTAAATGAACAAGACCCCCCCTAGAAACGTATAGGAAGTTTTCTCCTCGTACGGCTCGAGAAAAAATGATTTGGAGTTTTGTCTACGTATAGAATTATATTTAATGGCAAAGGAGTTGATAAAATAAATTATAATGGGATTTAACTCATTTTTTTCTTCCCCCTTCCTGAAAAAAAAATCATTTGTACCCATAACTCAAGTTGGATAATTCTCAAATAGCTTAAAAGAAAAAAAATCTTTAGGCAATTTATTTCATTTTTTGAATGGTCTTTAACCCCCTCTTGTTTGTCTCATTTAATCTTTATTATTATATATTATACAGTTATTGAGACAATTGAAAAACGGCGTTTCCTTGTTCTGGGATCCTTTTTTCTTTGTTTTAAATCAGTGGGTTTAGACATTACTTCGGTGCTTCTTAATCCTTACAAAATGGCAGCAACATACCCCTTTTGTGATTTCTTTCTATCAAAGAATCATATAAACTCTCGATTCCCGCGCGATACACTTTGAATCGAAAGACTTTTATCAATTCCAACAAATTTTACTTTTGAATTAAAAACTTGACTGAATCGGATCCTTTCGATTTATATTTTATATATTGATATACTTACTTACGAAGTTGTTCCAATTTATTGATTGGTATTAACCCTAGATTCTTGCCCCCTGAAAGATGAATCCATAGTTTCTACCCGAGCTCCATCATGTACTCTATTTTTCATTACAACCTAACAAAAATAAGGATTCTAGTGAAAACAGAACAGATGTCGGGTCAAGAGCATCTTCATTCATAGAAAAGATGGCGGATGTAAGAATAAAAATCCACACCGGATCGTGTCCTTCAAGTCGCACGTTGCTTTCTACCACAGCGTTTCAAACGAAGTTTTACCATAACAAAACATTCCTCTAATTTGGAACCCATATGGAATTGATTCAATTATGGAATCATGAATAGTCATTGGTTCCGTCGATACATAAACATTTTCATCTATACCCTTTTTTCTTCTATACAAAGATGGTAAAATTTTTTTTTGAAGCAATCTTAGTAAAACCCCACCTATTATTGTATGTTATTGTATGAATGCAACACTTTACTTTTTATTAAAAAAACTAATAGAAATATAGCAAAGAATACGAATATGAATAAATGAATTCTTTTTTACTCTGCATCTTAAAGTGACTCAATATGGCCCATTTCCTACTTTTTTGAATACCAAAGATTCAACTCAAAAGCAATCATTAAAATTTTTTATAATCGAAAAAGTTTACTATTTAGATATCATTATTTGAATAAAGTTTTACAGTAAAGACTAAAAATTTGATTATCATAAAAAAATAAAAATATCTTTTCTTTTCGAATTGAACCATCAACTATTTAAGATTTAAAGCAGATAAATGAATTGAACAAAAACCCCATTTTTGTGTGAAGATAGATAAAAAAGACCGATCTAAGAGAAGATTTAGGTACTTGTTCTTTCAATTTTAATTTTATTAATAAGATAAGATGAACGAAGTAGGGGTTTTTCATACCTATCAGATAGACTGAACTACAGTCTTTATTCTGGATCCGTTACATATGTAACTTGATTCGTTGTTAATGAGATTCGGACATACACAGATATAGAGATATTTAAATGAAGACCTCCTGTTACTGTTACTAATTAAGAACTATCTAACCCACGACTCTCTGGGAATGCTGAATCAGAACAAAAAAAAGGATCCCCTTTGGGGAAAGGATACTCTCTAGGGACAAAGACAAACAAGTCCAGATTGGGCGCTTGCTCGTAATTTTTTAGTTTACCCAAACCCAGTCTTGTCTTAAGAGACGTAATCCCATTAATCCCATTAATTGAATGTAATAACCTTACTCTTGTTTAGAATAAAGAGATCCTAATAATTTTTGGCTACCCCATTTAAGTTTAATTTGAATTTAAGTTTAATTTGAATGGATAAAGAATAAGATATAGGAAAGAAGGGCTCTTTCTTATTGTGATTCAAAATAAAATATATCGTTGAAAATTAAAAAAGATATGAGACGTAAGGTTTTTCTTCAAATTAAGTAGCTAAACCCCTTCAATATGCAATATGAAGGGAATGAACATATGATGAAAAATCCGTCATACTTTATTTTATTTTTTAATTAGTTGAATTCAACTAGGGTGTGACCTATGTTACCATCATATCTTGATCACAAACAAATATATTTAGTACTATCTGTATGTTGTGAAAAACAAAGATATGATTCATAAAAGAATATTTATAAATTATAAAAGAAACAAGAATGACATTCTATCCAATATTAGGCATTTAAACATAACGTTATTTTCAAAAGATACTTTTACTCTGATACAAGGTATATACCTGGGACGAAAGGATTCGAACCTCCGAATACCGGGACCAAAACCCGTTGCCTTACCACTTGGCCACGCCCCATCTATATTTCCATTCTACA